CATTTCTAATTACATTTGTGGTGAAAGTGGAAATAGTAATGAAAAGGGGAGCTCCAATATAAGAACTGTCAGGAATACTATTGATTTCAATATAAGAGAAAATTCTACTAATTTCGATTTGACTCAAAAATATAGGCATTTGTGGGTTCAATGCGAAAATTGTTATGGATTAAATTATAAGAAATTTTTTAAGTCAAAAATGAATATTTGTGAACAATGTGGATATCATTTGAAAATGAGTAGTTCAGATCGAATCGAACTTTCGATTGATCCAGGTACTTGGGATCCTATGGATGAAGACATGGTTTCTCTGGATCCTATTGAATTTCATTCGGAAGAAGAGCCTTATAAAGATCGTATTGATTCTTATCAAAGAAACACAGGATTAACCGAAGCTGTTCAAACAGGCACAGGTCGACTAAACGGTATTCCCATAGCAATTGGAGTTATGGATTTTCAGTTTATGGGGGGTAGTATGGGATCCGTAGTAGGCGAGAAAATCACCCGTTTGATCGAGTATGCTACCAATAAATTTTTACCTCTTATTCTAGTGTGTGCTTCCGGAGGAGCACGTATGCAAGAAGGAAGTTTGAGCTTGATGCAAATGGCTAAAATATCTGCTGCTTTATATGATTATCAATCAAATAAAAAGTTATTCTATGTATCTATCCTTACATCTCCTACTACTGGTGGGGTGACGGCTAGTTTTGGGATGTTGGGGGATATCATTATTGCCGAACCTAATGCCTACATTGCATTCGCTGGTAAAAGAGTAATTGAACAAACATTGAATAAGACAGTACCTGAAGGTTCACAAGCGGCTGAATATTTATTCCATAAGGGCTTATTCGATCCAATTGTACCACGTAATCCTTTAAAGGGCGTTTTGAGTGAGTTATTGAAGCTTCACACTTTTTTTCCTTTGAATTCAAATTCCATTAAGTAGTAAGTAGAGCCTTAAGTTCAATTATTTTATTTGTAGTGAACAAATAGTTAGTTTATCGGAATCAAAGTCAAAATCCGAAGAATGTATTTTTTGTTTGGTGACATAAGATTCAATTCAAAATTGTATAAAATAAAGTAAAGAATCATGTGGACAATTCTTTTTCTTTTTTTACCGATATTATTGATTAGTAATCAGGAAACCTCTATCAACAAGATAAAAAAAAGCAAATTCTGCCTTATGCAAAATTCAAATTAGGCAAATAAACCGAGTTTTCTTTTTCCTTTTTGCTGTGTATGTATATATAATTCAAATATAGAAAATATAGCTATAGAGTATCGTATCTTTTCTCCCGAGAAATCTCTATTTTGGCTAAGAATCCCTCTTGTTGGATCGAATTCTAATGAATCTTTCGGGAATTTCTAATTAAATAAAAATGAAATTAAAATTGGAATTCAAATGATAAGACAAGAATGGATTTTATCATACATATATTTTTCTATATCATGTAGAAAGATTCATAAGTATTATTTATTTCATTATACATTCTTTAATTAGACATTCCTTGCATTTCTTTATTATATATATACTCACTTAGATATACTTAGTATAATTATATACGAATTATTATTATTATAAGATATCTTTATAACAGGTACAAATATTACATCGAGGTACCCATTCTATGACAACTTCCAACTTACCCTCTATTTTTGTGCCTTTAGTGGGCCTAGTATTTCCGGCAATTGCAATGGCTTCTTTATTTCTTTATGTTCAAAAAAACAAGATTGTTTAGATCCGATGGGTCCCAATCTCATCTATTTTTAAGACTTAGATATAGATAACACGCATATCTATTTAATAGAATATGGTGTAACATATGGCTTCCTCCAAACATAAATGAGGGAGCTATTGTGTATGTGTAAATCTATGATATGGGTAAATGAGTTATGGCTATATTCAAATAGATCGGAATCGAGGCGGATATCTGAAATGGAAAGTCAATGTATCTATATGGGTGTAGATATCTATGGGAGATCATATAAAGTGAATGTTATTATTTTAGCCCTAATCAATTCGATCAATTACTCTTAAAGAGTTACATCAGAATGGCGCTAGTTGATGAGAGTTACTTCGGAAATCAAAAAAGGAAAGTAAAATCCATTTGGACTATTTTCTCAATTCTAATAAAATGCAACTGGATCTAGTATGAGTTGGCGATCAGAACATATATGGATAGAACTTATAGTGGGGTCTCGAAAAACAAGTAATTTCTGCTGGGCCTTTATCCTTTTTTTAGGTTCATTAGGATTCGTATTGGTTGGAACTTCCAGTTATCTCGGTAAGAATTTGATATCTTTAGTTCCGTCTCAGCAAATCCATTTTTTCCCACAGGGGATGGTGATGTCTTTCTACGGGATCGCGGGTCTCTTTATTAGTTCCTATTTGTGGTGCACAATTTCGTGGAATGTGGGTAGTGGCTATGATCGATTCGATAGAAAAGAAGGAATAGTGTGTATTTTTCGTTGGGGATTTCCTGGAATAAATCGTCGTATCTTCCTACGATTCCATATGAAAGATATTCAGTCCATCAGAATAGAAGTTAAAGAGGGGATTTATGCTCGTCGTATCCTTTATATGGAAATCAAAGGACAGGGGGCCATTCCCTTGACGCGTAGTGATGAGAATTTGACTCCGCGAGAAATTGAGCAAAAAGCTGCCGAATTGGCCTATTTCTTGCGCGTACCTATTGAAGTCTTTTGAAATGAACTGGAACTGAAGAAAAAATTCTTTCTCAGTGGCAGGGAAAAAATTCAAGAATTCTTTTTTCTTTCTATAGCATAGCTGCAAGTTTTTTCAAAACCTTCATTCGAGCCAAAGTAGACGTATACGGAACGGTCATAAAACGAAACTTTTTTGTCTTGTTTTTCCACTCATTTTTGATCATGACATCACAATATTCTTCATAAATATAAATCTGTCTCCATTTTTACTGTGGGGGTAGCTGGGGGATTTTTTTCGAAATATTTTCTATTTTGATAGAAGGGGAGTTCCTTTGGTTCGAAATCCGAATAATATTCATTGAAGTGGTTCTTTCAGGAATTTATCGAAAGGGCTTCGAATTTGATCAATGGAGGTATCTGGAAACAAGATTTTTTGAATTATTTCTTCATTCGAATTCGAAGTGGGCTCTTATTCTATTTCTGTATTCTTTCTATATTCAAGGACTAACCGCTGAATCACAAATAAAAAACAAATAAAAAATAGGGAATAGATTCATAGGTTAGCTGCCTTGTAATAGAACTTATGGTTGATAGAAAATATATTAGATCACATAAATTCGACGAATGAGGGAATGAGGTGGGTTCATTAACAATTCCAATTCACAGATGAAAAAATGGCAAAAAAGAAATCATTTCTTCCTCTTCTATATCTTACATCTATAGTATTTTTACCCTGGTGGATCTCTCTCTCATTTAATAAAAGTCTTGAATCTTGGGTTACTAATTGGTGGAATACTAGGCAATCTGAAACTTTTTTGACTGATATTCAAGAAAAGAGTATTCTAGAAAAATTCATAGAATTAGAAGAACTCTTACTCTTGGAAGAAATGATAAAAGAAGACCCGGAAAGAGATCTACAAACGCTTCGTATCGGGATCCACAAAGAAACGATCCAATTGATCAAGATGCACAATGAGGATCATATCCATACGATTTTTCACTTATCGACAAATATAATCTGTTTCATTATTTTCAGTGGTTATTCTATTCTGGGTAATGAAGAACTTGTTATTCTTAACTCTTGGGTTCAAGAATTCCTATATAACTTAAGTGACACAATAAAAGCTTTTTCTATTCTTTTATTAACTGATTTATGTATCGGATTCCATTCACCCCATGGTTGGGAACTTATGATTGGCTATGTCTACAAAGATTTTGGATTTGCTCATAACGACCAAATTATATCTGGTCTTGTTTCCACTTTTCCAGTCATTCTAGATACAATTTTTAAATATTGGATCTTTCGTTATTTAAATCGTGTATCTCCATCACTTGTAGTGATTTATCATTCAATGAATGACTGATCCAACTAGAATATGTTACATAAGCAAAACATTTAAAGACGTACTTACTCTTTCTACTGAGACGAGGATTTCTCCTATTCCTATATTCCAGTAAAATTATTTCAGTAAATAGCAGAATTGTGGATAGGGACTATACAAGCGACCTACCTAATTTTATTGTAGAAATTTTCGGGATCAATGATTGGACCATGCAAATTAAAAATACCCTTTCTTGGATAAAGAAAGAGATTACTCGATCTATTTCCGTATCGCTGATGATATATATCATAACTCGGACATCCATTTCAAATGCATATCCCATTTTTGCACAGCAGGGTTATGAAAATCCACGAGAAGCGACCGGGCGTATTGTATGTGCCAATTGCCATTTAGCTAATAAGCCCGTGGAAATTGAGGTTCCACAAGCGGTACTTCCTGATACTGTATTTGAAGCAGTTGTTCGAATTCCTTATGATATGCAAGTAAAACAAGTTCTTGCTAATGGTAAAAAGGGGGGTTTGAATGTGGGGGCTGTTCTTATTTTACCCGAGGGATTTGAATTGGCCCCCCCCGATCGGATTTCGCCCGAGATGAAAGAAAAGATAGGCAATCTGTCTTTTCAGAACTATCGCCCCACTAAAAAAAATATTCTTGTTATAGGTCCTGTTCCTGGTCAGAAATATAGTGAAATAACCTTTCCTATTCTTTCTCCGGACCCCGCTACTAATAAAGATGTTCACTTTTTAAAATATCCCATATATGTAGGCGGGAATAGGGGAAGGGGCCAGATTTATCCTGACGGGAGCAAGAGTAACAATACAGTTTATAATGCTACAGCGGCTGGTATAGTAAGTAAAATCAATAGAAAAGAAAAAGGGGGATATGAAATAACCATAACAGATGCGTCGGATGGACGTCAAGTGGTTGATATTATCCCCCCAGGACCCGAACTTCTTGTTTCAGAGGGCGAATCTATCAAACTTGATCAGC